TACATTATTTTATAAAATTTTTCATTGAAAAAATATACATAGATATTTTTTTAGGTATCATTAATATTCCCAGAATCAATACACAACTTTTTCTTGAATCAACAAAAAAAATTATTGATAAATACATTTACAATAATGAAACAAATCAAGAAAGAATTAATAAAACAAATCAAAATACAATTCGATTTATTTCGACTATAAAAAAGTCACCTTATAATATTAGTAATGGTAAGACGAATTCACATATCTTTTGTGACTTATCTTCCTTGTCGCAAGCATATGTATTTTACAAATTATCACAAACCCAAATTATTCATTTGTATAAGTTAAGATCTGTTCTTCAATATCATGGAACGTCTTTTTTTCTTAAAACTGCAATAAAGGATTCTTTTGGAATACAAGGAATATTTCATTCCGAATTAAGTCATAAGAAACTTCAAAGTTATGGAACGAATCAATGGAAAAACTGGTTAAGAGGTCATTATCAATATGGTTTATCTCAGATTGGATGGTCTAGATTAATGCCACAAAAATGGAGAAATAGAGTCAATGAACATCGTACGGCTCAAACGAAAGATTTAAAAAAATGGGATTCATATGAAAAAGACCAATTACTTCATTACAAAAATAAAAAAGATTCTGAAGTATATTCATTACCAAACCAAAAAGATAATTTTAAAAAATACTATAGATATGATCTTTTATCATATAAATCTATTAATTATGAAGCTAAGAAAGACTCATATATTTATGGATCACCATTACAAGTAAATAAGAACCAAGAGATTTCTTATAATTACACCACACATAAAAAAAAAGTATTTGATATACTAGGGGATATTCCTATCAATAATTATCTAGGAAAGGGTGATATTGTGTATATGGAAAAAAATACAGATAGAAAATATTTTGATTGGAAAATGCTCCATTTTTTTCTTAGAAAAAAAGTCGATATTGAGGCCTGGATCAAGACCGATCCCAACAGTAATAAAAAGATTAAGATTGGGACTCATAATTACCAAATAATTGAGAAAATGGATAAGCAAGATCTTTTTTATCTTACAATTCATCAAGATCCAGAAATTAAGCCACCCAATTACAAAAAAAGATTTTTTGATTGGATGGAAATGAATGAAGAAATAATAAACCGCCCCATATCGAATCTGGAACTTTGGTTCTTCCCAGAATTTGTGCTACTTTATAATGCATATAAAATGAAACCGTGGATTATACCAAGCAAATTACTTCTTTCAAATTTAAATATAAATGAAAATGTTAGTGAAAATAAAAAGATCAATAGAAAGCAAAAAGGGAATTTTTTTAGACCAGCGAATGAAAAAAAATCTTTTAAATTAAAGAATCGAAATCAAGAAGAAAAAGAACCCGCAGGCCGAGGAGATCTTGGATCAGATGCACAAAACCAAGGAAATCTTGGATCCGTTCTCTCAAACCAACAAAAAGATATTGAAGAAGATTATGCGGAATCGACCATGAAAAAAGGTAAAAATAAAAAACAATACAAGAGCAACACGAAAGCAGAACTGGATTTCTTCCTGAAACGGTATTTGCTTTTTCAATTGAGATGGGACGATGCTTTGAATCAAAGAATGATCAATAATATCAAGGTATATTGTCTCCTGCTTAGACTGATAAATCCAAGAAAAATTACTATATCCTCTATTCAAAGAAGAGAAATAAGTCTAGATATAATGATGATTCAGAAGAATTTAACTCTTACAGAATTGATGAAAAAAGGAGTATTGATTATCGAACCCGTTCGTCTGTCTATAAAAAATTATGGAAATTTTCTTATGTATCAAACCATAGGTATTTCATTGGTTCATAAGAGTAAGCACCAAACTCATCAAAGATACCGAGAACAAAGATATGTTGATAAGAAGAATTTGGATGAGTCCACTCCAAGACATCAAAGAATAACGGAAAATCGAGACAAAAATCATTATGATTTGCTTGTTCCTGAAAAGATTTTATCGTCTAGACGTCGTAGAGAATTAAGAATTCTAATTTCTTTCAATTCAAAGAATAGGAATGGTGTGGATAGAAATCCAGTATTTTGTAACGAGAATAACATAAAAAACTGGGGTAACTTTTTGGATGAAAGGAAACACCTTGATAGAGATAAAAATGAATTAATTAAATTAAAGTTCTTTCTTTGGCCTAATTATCGATTAGAAGATTTAGCTTGTATGAATCGCTATTGGTTTGATACCAATAATGGCAGCCGTTTCAGTATGTTAAGGATATATATGTATCCACATTAAAAATTCGTTGATGGTCAATTTTTCCCTCTATATTCTGTACCAGATATGGTATATGAAAGCAAACAGTTGCACATATGCCCTGTCTTATATCCCAGTTTGATATATGATACTACAATACTAAGTCAATGCCGTATCAATTAGATCGACAAATCAATTAAAAGAATCTTCCTAATTTTAGGTCTAAATTATTCGCTTTTGTGAGTATAAAAAGGAACCGT